AATAATCATTGAGTCCTCCTCTTTCCGGACAACACATACAAAGAGACCTGCCAACAGTCAAGAAATTAGTGAACCGACGAGAGATATTTAAAATTTGTTTCTTTCTCGTCTATCTCCCATTTTCTTTAGTTATTCACTAGAGCAATTATCATCTGGAAATTGATCCGGGGCAAGTGTTCGGATCTATTATGACATAGCGGGGAGGCGCTCAACGGACCTTTTTATCCTATAAAATATTTTATGGATAGAGAAACTAGATATATCTAGTTTCTCTACTCTACCTGTCTCTCATTTATCCCTAGGAAATACTAGACAAAATAGAAAAATCTTAGAAGGGCTCTAAGGAAATTTATTAATTTTTCCAAGAAGAATGATCATACTGATAGGTCCAGCAAACAATTAATTTTAACAAAAAATGAGGCTTATTCTTTTAGTCGAACCGTCGCGTGATCTTCAACCAATTATGAGCTTCAATATAATTCCCGGGAGTAAGTGCTATAGCTTGTTTCCAATACTCAGCGGCTTGGTCGAACCAAGCCTCCGCAATTTCAGAATCTCCCTGTCGAATGGCCTGTTCTCCCCGGTCGGAATAGGTCGATCAATTCCTTCCCTTAGAACCGTACTTGAGAGTTTACTACCTCATACGGCTCAGCAGTCAATTCGTTTTTTGTTACCCCGTTGTAATCTACCATATCTAAATCAAAGATATTTATCATAGATCCATCTCCTTTTTCTCGGGTTAACTAAAAGAGGTTAATTACATAAGTTTGAAACTAAAATTTTGATTACTAATCTTTTTTGTTTTATCTTTTATCCCACCTTTAGATTCATAAGATAAGAATAAAGCATGGATATTTATTTTATTTAAATATTTTATTCTTCTAATTTTCTGAAAGGTAACTCTCTCAATTTCATAGAGAAATTTTTATTTATATAGAATCTTTGAAAAAGACTTTTCATTCATAAGAAAGAAAAGACTTACTCTCTTTGGGATCTGATACTACACCGCTGCTCGCTAGTGGATCAACTCTATTACATAAGTTGATTCCTAACTTTTTTCATATGATGACAATGATATAAGTAAGCAGTTCTTATTGTATATTGGATCGGCCCAAAACCTCGCAAATTGATCTTTACGGTGCTTTCTCTATCAATTAGATCCTTTATCCATAGAATAAAGTATCTAGGCATATCGATTTCTTAATATTTTGACTTTTAGAAAGTTTTTTTCTTTGCTACAGCTGATAAAAATCGCTATTTTGGACGATTTTTATGTAGAAAGCCTTTTTTCTAGTAGAGTATTTAATTTTTTTTCTATAGTAGAGAGAGTCGCACGTAATGACAGATCACGGCCATATTATTAAAAGCTTGGGGTAAGAACGGGTTTCGTTCTAGTGCTCGAAAATAATATTCCAAAGCTTTGGTATGTTCTCCATTACTTGTGTGGATAAGTCCTATATTATAGAGTATATAACTTCGATCATAGGGATCTATTTCTAGGCGCATAGCTTCATAATAATTCTGCAAAGCTTCCGCATAATTTCCTTCGGATTGAGCCGACATCCGTTACGGTCGTCGTTTGATTCCACGAATCTCCGTTCCAGAACCGTACATGAAATTATCATCTCATACGGCTCCTCCTTTATGTACATAAAAAGAATAATAACTTTAAAAGCTTAAAATATTCTCGTTATAAACTGAGCGGGGCTAGTGTTTTTAGAATAAATCTCTAGCCAACCTTTCTGCAAAAGATTTTTTCTTACCATCAAGCGTGTTAGGATTAAATAGAAATGGTAACTTCAACAATTTCTTTGTCCTCAACACTTTCTAATTTCCAGGAATTAGTCACTTCAACAATCTTCGACGGTTATACGGGTATCCAAAGTACCAACGAGATGGATGTTTGTTGTCCCAACCATTATTGTTAGCCCTCACCCTCATAAGGAGTAAAGAGTTCATCTTTCATTTTATTTTAATAAATAACTAAAGTTTTTGTGTTGTTGATTTCTAGGTGTAGTGCTTCTTCCCATATGCCCCCCATTGGTACTAGTGAAGTAAGATTGAACTGTACTATAGAACCTATAGGTGTAACCTTTCGCTCAATACTCCAATCGACAATTGAAGCATCTGAGGCGGCATTACTCGAGGATACACGACAGAAGGAATTGTTCTATTTCTAAACTTCACCTTCAACAAGTGTAGATTTCTTTCAATAATCTTTTTTCTTTCTATCCCAAATCTCGTGTCTTTGGGTGATCAAAAAGAATCAAATCGCACCATCTCTATAGTAAGTAAATGCCTCTTTTTCTCCTGAAGTTGTCGGAATTATTCGTAATAAGATATTGGCTATAATTGAAAAGGTTTTATCAATAAAATTTCCATTTATCTGCGATCTAGGCATAGATAACAATACATTCTATAATTCTTTTCATTACCTCGCGTAGGAAAAAGATCCCACAAACAAAGGAAAAGGAATTGGACAGTACGAAATAACATAAAAACACACTAATAAAATGAAACTCTCTTTATTACCATTACCTAAACTGTGCAGCAAAGATCTTTCTTTATCTATTTTTCTAAGGGTAATGTGATAGGTACCAACAATAAAGTTATCAAATATCTAATTATGAATAACTCGCTATTCCCTCGGGTTTTGGGCCATAATCATTATGTAGGAAAGATGGCCGAGTGGTTGAAGGTGTAGCATTGGAACTGCTATGTAGGCGTTTGTTTACCGAGGGTTCGAATCCCTCTCTTTCCCTACTTTAACCCAATTCAGCAATGCCCTTCCCCCTAATGTAACAAATAAAGGAAAATGGAATTCTACCAGTTAGATGCTATGGATTTGCTATTACTAAATAGTGGAACAAAATTCCTTAGTCCAAAGTGAAGAAAGTGCTGTAACCCTTCTTATTTGATTGACTGAGGTTTACGTTTGACGCGAATAATATTCTACCACTAGCAATTCATTTATTTTCAAACCGACTCCCTTACTATCTATTATTTGATTGACCAATCCTTTATATTGGACTGAGTGAAGAGTCAAATGTTTTGGTAATTCCTCATGAGGAGTTGAATCAAGATAATTTTGAATCAGAGCTCGGGATTTTTTATCATCCTTCGCCGTAATAATATCGCTGGGTTTGCAACGATAACTTGGTATATCTACTATACGCCCATTAACTAAAATATGCCTGTGGTTAACTAATTGGCGGGCGCCAGGAATAGTTGGAGCCATGCTCAACCGAAAAAGGATATTATCCAAACGCATTTCAAGTAATTGTAGTAAAACCTGACCTGTTGAACCTTTCGCTTTTCCGGCAATACGGACATATTTAAGCAATTGCCGTTCGGTAAGACCATAATGAAAACGCAATTTTTGTTTTTCTTCTAGACGAATACGATATTGGGATCTTTTACCGGAACGCGAATTGTTTCTAAGATCACTTCCCACTCTAGGTCTTTTACTAGTTAGTCCCGGTAAAGCCCCCAGACGGCGTATTTTTTTGAAACGAGGCCCTCGGTAACGCGACATAAAGACTCCTTATTTGAAATTCCAATAAGACTCAATTAAAACTGAACTAAATAATAACTAAAGCGAAATATTGTACTACAAAGAATAATGAGATAAATTGTATCAGACTCTGTTATTGTATATATGAAATATATAAATAAAAAAGGATCTTTTTCTGTCTTGATTTGATCTGTAGAGATCCAATCTAACTCCTACTATTTTTATTCTTTTATTCCTAGTGAAAGCTCCTACGAAATAATAGATTGGGGACTCTTGAAAAAAGAAGAGTGAGTGTTTTAAAAAGATTTTCATTTCAAAGAGACATTCTAAATCGTGTAAACAATAAAAAAAGATGGAAAAGCCCGATATCGGAATCGAACCGATGACCACCGCATTACAAATGCGGTGCTCTAACCTCTGAGCTAAGCGGGCTCACATAAACATAAAAAATTTGTACATGTATAAGAATTTACTAAACTACTAGTATCTTATCCTCCCTAGTAACTAGTCAGATTCATTCTTAGTTATTCATACTTCAATTATTATTATAGCAACAAAGAAATAAAAAAATCGACCGTTCAAGTATTCCACATTGTACTATCAAATTCGAGGGAAATAAAAATCTATATGTGGTACAGACCCCTCTATATTGAATTCAAGATATAGAAATGATAGAATTATTTTTGATCCACCAAAACAGGTTCCGCCGATAGAGATGAAAGAAGATAGGTGCAAAATATGAGGAAACACGATTCAATATAGGAATGGGCATCTGATGAATTAAAAGGTTCCATTGAAAGAATCAAATGACATCACAATAAGACCCCAATCGAAAAAAAGGGGGGGATATGGCGAAATTGGTAGACGCTACGGACTTAATTGTATTGAGCCTTGGTATGGAAACCTACTAAGTGAAAACTTTCAAATTCAGAGAAACCCTGGAATTAAAAATGGGCAATCCTGAGCCAAATCTTCTTTTCCAAAACCAAACCCCACTCAAGGGGTTAACAAAGCGAAAAAGGGGGTAGGTGCAGAGACTAAACGGAAGTTGTTCTAACAAATAGAGTTTACTACGTTGCATTGGCAAAGGAATCTTTCCATCCAAAATCCAGAAAGGATGGCGGATAAACCTTAATATACATATGTAACCATACTGAAATAGTATATCAAATGATTGTTAGGAATCGATTCCGAGTTGAAGAAAGAATCGACTATTCATTCATAAAATAAGTCACTCCACAGTCTGATATATCTTTTGACGAACTGAGATTAATTGGACGAGAATAAAGATAGAGTCCCATTATACATGTCAATACTGACAACAAGGAGATTTATAGTAAAAGGAAAATCCGTCGACTTTAGAAATCATGAGGGTTCAAGTCCCTCTATCCCCAAATCCCCTAAAGAGGCTCTTTTGAATAACTAGATATTCTAGTTAGATCATACTCTCTTTTCTTTTCATTATTGGTTTCGAGTTTGTTATGTT